AGGGTTGCATTTATTAAACACGTACGCGAATGGCTATAATATCCGACTTCTCTTTTATTTTAGTACCTTCTATTCGGGACAGCCCGGGTCGTCCTTTATCAAACGAAAATCTCTATTCAATGCAAAAATGAAGTAGAATAATTTTATGATAATTCCCTATCGACAACATATCTAACTAATAGTTATCTGTAATTTATGTTCTGGGGTTTACATAGACTCATATATTTTGTTATAATTGAAATTGAAAAGGATTCTTTGATTAAAAAAAATAAATACTGATTAGTTTTATCTCAATTTGTATTTTCTTATGTATGTCATTAGGAAAACACAATTTGGAGATTAAAATCTCCAGAAGCGTTCATAAATTCGAAGTAAGCATAAGCAGTCAATAGTTAATGGTTCCGATTTGTCGGCTGAAAATCCACATGTGATTTCTCAATAGAAAACCGAGAGCATTTTTTTAGCATTGTGGATTTTGAGATACTCTAGAATGAATCGAAGGAATGGATCAAATCCAAAACAAAAAAAAAATGAAAAATGTCAAGTACAATAAAAATTTAGTAATCCGAGAATATTTTTGTATAATTTTGGCGGCATGGCCGAGTGGTAAGGCGAGGGACTGCAAATCCTTTTTCCCCAGTTCAAATCCGGGTGTCGCCTGATCAAACAAAAAACCCGAAATCTCTTCTTTTCTTCTGTTCTGCTGATATAACTCGGAGAATAATTCTCCGGTAGAAACAGAGGAAAGACTGTTTGTTTGATTCTAAACATTTGGTCTGAGGTTTTTCGAAAATAAAAGATTGTGAATCCTCGTTCGCATCTAGGATTCAAGGAAATATTATAATCTATTCTATAGTAGGGAGCTTTTAAGACTTTACGATTCCCTTCTATTACTATACTAAGGGACTGTCTAATGACTGGATCTTGGATTAGATTGTAGAGCCTGCTAAGAAATATGATTCTATTTAGAATTTTGTAAAGGGTTGGAAGTTGCGTTATATATGACAGACTTGCGAGATGAACGCTGGGGTATCCAATCAATATTAGATTCGATGGATAATCTTTTTTTTATAGAAAAAAGAAAGAATTTTTTTTCGATAACCCCTAGCCAAGCACCCTACCCCTCATAGATAATCGGGAAAGGGGGTATGGATTAGGGGAAATAGAGGTCTGTACTAGATAGTGATTTATCTTTTTTAGTGATTTCTCCCTTTCCGTTTTTACTTATGAGGGTCAACAAAAAAATAGGCCTTATTATTCACATGTTCCTATTCCCTTTGGATATTTTGCTTGTGTTTAATCTTTCCCGATTCGAAATCAGAATCAGATTGGTTTATCAATAGTGTTCGGACAAAATCCCCTTTTTTGACTCTGCACCATTGATTCCACTATTATTAGTGAGGAATAATTACTTTGTATTTATAGAGATAGGAGACATAATTCACATGGATATAGTAAGTCTCGCTTGGGCTGCTTTAATGGTAATCTTTACATTTTCCCTTTCACTCGTAGTGTGGGGAAGAAGTGGGCTCTAGAAGTACTACTAAATTGAGTTGAGGAATCAAACCGTATCACTTGTTTTATAGATCGTTCTGCAACGCGTTTTGAACTATTTAAAATCAAAATATCTTAATTTCCAATTTCATTGGAGTCAAATGGAGTAATCTATGATATGAATCATACTCTTTCAATCAAAGAGATATTTGAGCGATTCCCCTGTTTGTATTTCGAAAAGAAGGGGATTCAAATGATTAGAAATTTATTCCAACCTAAGATTCTTCCGAAATTTTCTATTTCAATCAATGGAATGGGCTCTTACCATCTTTATAGATAGATACTGAGGAAGACCGGACCCCTTTTTGATTGTTTTTCCTTTTTACTGTTTAAAGAACAAGTGGTTTTGTTAAGTGTATACGAACTTTATATGAGAAATGATATATAGTAGTTATCTAACGAGAGACTATGCAATAATAAGATATTGCTTCGGACGAATCACATATTGGGCATTTATCGCTTGGTTTCTAATCTTATAAAGGCGATTTATGCTTTATCGACTTTTTTCATATCAAGGTTTGGGCGTTAAAAATAAGTGAGGTTTCCTCTTCTTTATTAGGAAAAGGAATTAGAATCCTAAGATAATCCTTATCTTAGATTGATCGGAACAAATAGATGTAGCAAATAAATAGAATTGGGTGTTATGTCAATTCTATACAATATGTTATGTCAATTCCATACAATATATGGAATTAATAGAATATATTACATGATCAGAATTTGTAGATTGATCTATAGAATCTATCTTTATTCTAGATTCAAACTTTATAGAATAAGAGATCGATAGTATGGTAGAAAGAAGGATTCATCTATTTCTTTCTTACCATACTATCAAATTAATAGAATACTGCCGATTAAAGTCCGCTCATTTCATTTAAGTTAAGACGCGAAATTGGAATCCTTTTCATTTGACTTCGTCAATTTTTGATAAGAACTCAGAAGGAAAGTTTTATTCAAATTCATTTGAAAATTCAAATGAATTAATCATTTTGACTAACTGTTTTTACATAAATGATAAGTAGAAAGGCGGTAGGAACTAGAATGAATAGTGCAGTAGCAATAAATGCAAGAATATTTACTTCCATAATCTCATCGGTTTTTTTACTTCACAATAACTCGGGATTTAATCCCATAGAGATGATAAATCTTTCGTCTGTAAATTCAATGAATGAATTACCTCTCGATGATCTTGAATGGGATCAATATCATGAATAACAATATCTGATCTATCAAATCAACTCGTAGTTGAGACTTGAATAGTATAACATAGGAAGTTCTTTTATCCATACCAAAAAATAATTTGGATTTCTGAACCAATTAATCCAAAATTCCTTGTATTTATTATCCGTTTCCTTGTTTTTTTCTATAACTTATCTTGCGTCTTGCTTGGATAATCCTCTGATGAAGGATTATCAGATTGCCTTTCCACTTCGATTAGTCACATAGTTACAAATCTAAACAAACAATAAACGCGAAATGGAAAACATAGGAAAGAAAAAAGAAACAAAGACTCCTTTTTGCTTGGGAATGAAATTAAGCCCCCCGACACCCTTTCTATGTTCTATGAAAGGGTGAAATGAATAGATGTATTTATTGGATATTGGATCCGTCGGGACTGGCGGGGCTCGAACCCGCAGCTTCCGCCTTGACAGGGCGGTGCTCTGACCAATTGAACTACAATCCCAGGAAAATAAGGGATCTAGCAGAAGATTTTATTCTTTTTTAGCTTCGTATGCGGTATTTCTGAAGGACAAGGTGGGTTATACCATCTTATGGTAGATTGGCGAATTATTGGGCCGAGCTGGATTTGAACCAGCGTAGACATGTTGCCAACGAATTTACAGTCCGTCCCCATTAACCACTCGGGCATCGACCCAGGAAGAATCAATTTGAGGCTTATTGGTAATCCATGATCAACTTCCTTTCGTAGTACCCTACCCCCAGGGGAATTCGAATCCCCGCTGCCTCCGTGAAAGAGAGGTGTCCTAAACCACTAGACGATGGGGGCTAACTTACTCAACCGCCCTCATACTATGATTATAGTATGATCAGTTTTTTGAAATTGTCAATATAATGGAATGGTATGATTAGATCTGAGGGATCTTTGCGTTTTTCAGAGAATTTTATCGAATTTTTTGATTCGTCGTTCATATTAAAAAATACTAGGGATAAAAGAATACTAGGGATAGGAGTTTTTCAGAGAATGATTGGTCCGTCAGAAAAGAAATGGCAGGGGTCAGTTCTATTTTTTTTGCTTTCATTCATTGTTAAGATGAGATATCCTTATCTCTATCTCACACTAAACCAGGAAAGTAACAACCAAAAAATCTATTAAAATAAATCTATTAAGCGAGATCAACAAGTTATTGAAAATCTTCTATAAAAATTGAGTTCAAGGGGACAAGTAGAATCTCTTAATCACACGATTCAATTAAATATCTTGAAATTTATTTTATGTCGAATTGGTAACTGTCCATGTTATGTATCAATCAAGTCAATTTTGCTTTGATAGGAATCATTTCAATAAAATAAATTAGGGTCAGTCTTAAAAAAATTTACCCTAGAGTTGCTAGGCAAATCCATTTGATTATTAAAAATAAGCCAATAGCCACTATGAGTCTAGTGCATATACTTATGTATATAATATATGTGCATATAGATATTTTATCTACATAGCGACCCGTTGGGGAATTTAATCAAATAAGCCCCTTTAACTCAGTGGTAGAGTAACGCCATGGTAAGGCGTAAGTCATCGGTTCAAATCCGATAAGGGGCTTTGGGGTTTTTCAGAAAAGTCCATAGTATTCAGAAAATAGAGATATTTTTTTTATTTGGAATAAAAAAAGTAACTAACTAGATACTACGTTATCATTATACTGAGTTAGAGTATATAGTAGTTCTAGTTAGAAAGTGGAACATTTGTTCAATGAATTAGAATTATTATGAATAATAATTCTAATCCACCTCTTGAATTACCAGAGACCCTTATTTTTCCTTATAAATCCCAATAAAATTCATTGGAAAGATTCGCAACAAAGGAAAAAGTAAGTGGACCTGACCCATTGAATTATGACTATATCCGCTATTCTGATATTCAAATTCGATAGAGATAAAATTTGAATTGGAACAGTCGACCCCCTGCTTTTTTTGGAATTTATTTTCTTTGGACTTCGAAAGAATTTGTCGATATTTCCGATTAAATTTTCTTATTCCTAGATTTTCTAGGGGAATAAATTGTTATTCCCGTCCTCTACAGAGAAACCTTTCTTCCAATTCACAAGATAAGAGCCGTTTCCAGTATCTTTCTTTGATTACAGATCAAGGTGAATCTCTATCTATCTATAAATCTAAGTCTATTTAGATGTCTATCAAATCGTGGCTTTATGTACCAATCTATATCGCCGCATCCGATATCTTTGTTACGACAGTGTAAGGGGGAATGGATA